TTAGGATTAGACTGCTTTAGAATCTATTTGTTGCTTTGAAGGAAACTGGTTTGTTTAACCTAAATCCTATTTTACAAGGTGTCTGAAAGTTTAGGTATTGGTTTGTAAAACCAACGATGGGAGTTGGACTCTCCTTCTTGTAATTTGTTTTATTTAGGTTGGTTGCGAGGTGGAGGGGGCGATCACTAATAAAGAGAAGTAGCTATGGGGAAAGTTCCATTTTTACAATTTGGTGAAATCTGTTCGACTCAGGTTTTCTCTAGGGCTAAGTAAGTTTTAAACAAGAATGTTTCTTTTAGATTTGCAATCTACTGTGCGGTTTTACACTATAAAACTTTTAAAGAGAAGAGGGTTGAACTCTTAATACAAAATTCAAAGTTTTGTGGTATTCCTTTTTACCTACTCCTTAGGTTGAAGTTTAATGTTTGAGCATCTGGCCGTTAACCAGGGAGTAGCAGGATAAAAACCTGTCAATCTAGTTTTTATTAAAGAAGTTAAATTGGTCTAACAAGGAGCCTAAAATTCCTGGGAAAGGGGTTCGATTCCTCTCTTTAATTATGAATTATTATGTTTTTTTTAGAGTGAATGGTTTTGTTTTTTTGGTTGTGGGTCTCTTTTTGTTGTTGGTGCCGGTTCTTTTGGCTGTGGCTTTACTTACTTTATTAGAGCGTAAGGTTTTAGGGTACATGCAGTTTCGTAAGGGCCCCAACCTGGTTGGTCCTTTAGGTCTTTTGCAGCCGATAGCTGATGGTTTAAAGTTGTTTGTGAAGGAAAATTTTAAGCCTTCGAGGGCTACTCCTTTTCTTTTTTTTGTTTCTCCTTCTGTTTTTTTTTTTATTTCTCTATTGTTGTGAGGGGTGGTTCCTGTTTTGGTAAGGGGAGTTAAAGTTAGGCTTTCTCTTCTTTTTGTGGTTACTTTTTCTAGTCTTTCTGTTTATTCTATTTTAAGGGCTGGGTGATCTTCTAATTCTAAGTACTCTCTTCTTGGGGCTATACGGGGCGTGGCTCAAACTATTTCTTATGAGGTTAGGTTTACTTTAATATTATTGTCTTTGGTTATACTGAGAGGGAGATGAGGATTAGTTTCTTTTGTTGATTTGCAGTTTGGGGTTTTTGTTTTTTTTCCTTGTTTTCCTCTTTTTTTGATTTGGTATATTTCTACTTTGGCTGAGACTAATCGTGCCCCTTTTGATTTAACGGAGGGGGAGTCTGAGCTGGTTTCTGGGTATAAAGTTGAGTATTCTGGTGCTCCTTTCGCTTTGTTTTTTATTGGGGAGTATGCTAAAATTATATTTATGAAATTTCTTAGTGTTATTTTGTTTCTTGGTGCTGTTTCTCCTTTTGAGGGGTTTTTGGGTGTTTTTTGCGTTGTGTTGAAGACTTTGTTTTTGGTTTTTGTTTTTCTTTGGGTTCGGGCTTCTTTTCCTCGTATTCGTTATGATCAGTTAATGATGTTAATGTGAAAGGCTTTTCTTCCTATTTCTGTTTCTTTTTTGTTGTTTTATTATGTTTTTTTTATTTTTTTTTTTGCTATACCTACTCATTATTAGTTTTTTTTGGGGGTTAATCACCAATAAAGAAAGGTGATAAAGTGCATTGTCTCGGTGAAGGGGAACTTTCTTGATAAGTAAGTTTAAATTGGTTGAAGCCCAATCGTGTGCTTTATGGTAGTGTATAAAGTTTATTTGTTTTTTAGTATTTTTTTGGTTTTTTTTTCTAGGAATTGGTTTTTTATCTGGGTTTGTCTTGAGTTGAGAACTTTGTCTTTAGTTGTTTTGTTGAGATACTATCGTACTCCTCGTTCTACTGAGGCTACAGTGAAGTATTTTATTGTTCAGGCAGTGGCTGGGGTTGTTTTACTTTTGGGAATATTGGTTCGGTGTTTTTCTTTGAAAGTTGGGTTTTCTTTGTTTGAATCTTATAGGGGGTTTAGTTATATGTTGATTTTGACTGGTCTTTTTGTGAAGATTGCGGTTGTTCCTAACCCCTTTTGGTTTGTTGATGTTGTTGGTGGTTTGAGATTAGTTCGTGGGTTTTATGTGGTGGTGGTTTCTAAGATTGTCCCAGTTTATCTTTATTCTTTGGTTGTTAGGGATTTGTTTTATTGGGTTTTTGTTTTGGTCGGTCTTTCTAGTTCTTTTTTTGGGACGGTTTTTGGGGTGAAACAAACTAGTTTGCGTAAGATAATTTCTCTTTCTTCGGTTTCTCATTTGGGTTGGATGGTTGTTAGATTTTCTGTTTTGTCTTTTTATGAATGTTTTTTTGTTTTTTTACTTTATGTTGTTATGGTTTTACCATTGTTTGTTGTTGGTCATTATTGGGTTGTGAAAAAAGTGGGTAAGGTTGGGAATTTATATCACAAATTCTTTGTAGTGTTGGTTTTGTTGGTTTCTTTGTTATCGTTGGCTGGTTTTCCTCCTTTAATTGGGTTTTTTTATAAGTGGGTTATGTTTTTTGGTCTTGTGATGAGTGGTAGTTATCTGGTTAGGGGGGTTTTAGTTATGTTTAGGTTGGTTTCTTTGTACTTTTATTTGTTGGTTTGTTATAAATTGTATGGTCTTTATTTACCTAAATTAAAGTATAAAGTTTTCGATAGATATTTTTTAAGGGTTAAGGGTCTGTTGTTGGTTGTTTCTTCTTTTATAGTGGTGGTGGTTTTTATTTTTTATGTTGGCCCTGTTTTTGTTTTTTTGTTTGTCTAAGGGTTTTATTAAGGTTTAGTTAAAGTTAGAATACTGGTCTGTCGGTTCGGAGATGTGAGTTCCTCACAACCTTATATGAGGCCCTTACGTAAGCGTCACCCTGTTATTAAGGTAGTTAAAAGTGCTCTTTGGGACCTCCCAAGTCCAAGAAATCTCTCTGTTTGGTGGAAATTTGGGTCTTTGATTGGTCTGTGTTTGGTGATTCAGATAGTTACTGGTGTTTTTTTGGCAATGCACTTTACGCCAGACACTGAGATGGCTTTTTCTTCGGTTAGGCATATTTGCCGTGATGTGAAATATGGCTGGTTGTTACGTAAAATGCACGCTAAAGGGGCTTCTATGTTTTTTATTTGTATTTATTTTCATATAGGGCGAGGTCTTTATTATGGGTCTTATGTGAAAGCAATAACCTGAAATATAGGGGTTGTTCTTTTTTTGTTGTCTATTTTAACGGCTTTTTTTGGCTATGTTTTGCCTTGAGGACAAATGTCTTTTTGGGCTGCTACGGTTATTACTAACTTGGTGACTGCTGTTCCTTATGTTGGCGTTGATATAGTTCAGTGGATTTGGGGTGGATTTTCTGTGGATAATCCTACTTTGCACCGGTTTTTTGTTTTTCATTTTCTTTTTCCGTTTGTTTTGGCTTTTCTTTCTGTGTTACATTTATTATTTTTACATGAGACTGGATCTAAAAATCCGTTGGGGTTGCCTTCTGATTGTGATAAGGTTTCTTTTCATACTTATTATACCTCAAAGGACTTGGTGGGATTTTTAGGGTTTTTGGTTGTTTTGAGTGTTCTTACTTTGTTGTGCCCTACTTTTTTAACGGATCCTGAGAAATATATTCCTGCTAACCCTTTGGTTACTCCTCCACATATTCAGCCTGAGTGGTACTTTCTTTTTGCTTATGCTATTCTTCGTTCTATCCCTAAAAAGTTGGGGGGAGTGTTGGCTTTGGTGGGGGCGATTCTTGTTTTGTTCTTGGTTCCTATGTTTCATGTTTCTTCACAGAATTCCTCTTGTTACCGTCCGGTGAGTCAGGTGGTTTTTTGGTTTTTGGTTGGGAAATTTTTTATATTGACTTGAATAGGGAGACAACCAGTGGAGTACCCTTTTATAGTTCTAGGGCAGGTTTCTTCTTTTTTTTATTTTTTTACTTTTTTGTTTTTGTTCCCGGTGAGGGGGTATTTGGAAAAATCTTTTTCTTTGGTTGTTGAGTAGTTGCTTAGGGAGCTAGTGAGCGGTCTATTTTGTAAGTAGGAGGTAGCCAGTGGTTATATTCTGGCCCTAAGCTTGTGAGGTGGTTGATTAAGGTAGTTAAATGAATAACTGGACTTTGAAGTGGTCTTATTGAAGTGTTTGATTCCTTCTCTTGATGTTGAGATTTGATTAATTTGGTTCTGGTTTTTTTAATTAGGTAGGATTGAGATTTATACATGCTAATTGATTAGTATTCTGGTGAGGGACTGTTCGGGTTTTTAAATAGATTAGTGAAATAAATATTTATGAAAAGGATGGGGGGATTAACTATTTTTTTTGGAAGGAAAATGTCTGTTAAATAGCGTCACATCTGCAGTAATAAGTTCTTAACAATGACCTAGGGGTTGATTAGATCAAGTGTCTTTTAGGAGCTGACTAAGATATCGTGCCAGCAGTCGCGGTTACACGAACAAGCTCTCTTAATATAGTAAGCGGCTTAATGTAGGAAAGTTAAAGATGGTTGTTTAGGGAGAAGTTAAAGGGATTAAAGGTGAAATTTTATTCTTTTTTGATGAAATGATGGTTGACTGAGATTACGAAGATTAAGGTGTAGACCTGGGTTAGATATCCAGTTATTCTTAAAGGTGAAGCTTATAATGCCGGTGGAGTATGAGGAACGATTCTTGAGAAACAAAGGACTTGGCGGTTGTTTATTTCTGATTAGGGGAGCCTGCTTGACTAAAATGATAATCCGCAAAATACCTGACCTCCTTTTGATGTTGGTCAGCCTCTATATCATCGTCGTTAAATTTTCATTGTGAGTTTAGAAGGTTAATAAGTTTAGGCTGTTGGACTGGAAGTCAGATCGAGATGGAGCTAATAAGGGGGGGAGAGTGGGCTACATTTACTTTTTAGTAAAGTTTGTTTGGATCTTTTTTTGAAAAATTAAAGGGAAAAAGGACTTAATAGTAATGGGACTAGGATAAAGGTTTTGTGAATTTAGCTCTAAGCTTCGTACACATCGCCCGTCACCTGCGGGGTTAAACCTGGAGTAAGTCGTAACATAGTAGGCGTACCGGAAGGTGTGGCCTAGATAGAAAGGTAGTTTAAATTAAAACTTTGGCTTTGGGAGTCGATGATGTTGGCTGGTTCAACCTTTTTTATGAATATTTTGAGGTAAGAGTAGCATAGTAGTATGTTTTTGATTTAGGTTCAGGTTACGTCGGTGCAATTCCGGTTTCTTATAATGGTAGTTATTAAGGTGATAAATTATTATTAGAATTCAAGTGTTGTTTAATAGAGAATGAAATATTTTTTTAGAATGAGTTAACAAGGTAGTTTTTAACGAGATGTTTGGTGTGTTACCTATAGAGGAAGTACTGTTGAGGAAAAGTGAAATATTAAGTAATGATGATTATTGGGGTAGGAATGGAGAAGTCGTTTACCTTTTGTATTATGGTTGACCAAAGTAAATAAAGTGATTTTGTTTTTAATAACGAAACAGGGCGAGCGATTATTTTCTTTAGCTTGGCTATGTTCTCTAATTGTAGAAAAAATATGGGAGGAGGAAATAATAGAGGTGAAAAACTAAACGAGTCTTGTGATAGCTTTATTTCGGGTAAATGGATTTTAGTCTTACTTAGTAGGAACTAAGGGAAAGACCATTGTCTGATCAATGGTCTTTTGGAGAAAATAATCTTTTTTTCTAGGGAAGGGCATTAAGTAGAATTATTTTGAATTTTGTAATAGGTTATTGAGCAACTTTTTTTGTTAAAGCGTTTGAGCTAATGAGTAATGGATGGTGTAATATTTGTTGAGATTTCTGTTCCTGTTGATGTTTTTACCTGAATACTTTTTTTTAAAAGGAAATAATGGTTAAATTAGTAAATTGATTACTCGGATGGATTAATATTTTAGTTAATTAAGTTTTATTGTTTTTTATTGTGTTTTTGTCTTCTTATTTTAGAGAGTAGTTTTATGAGTATAAAAATATAAGAAAAGGAATTCGGCAAACATTTCTTACGCCTGTTTACCTAAAACATCGCCCCTGGAATGGGATCAAGGGGTCTGACCTGCCCGGTGACTATTTGGTAGTTAAACGGCTGCAGTACTCTGACTGTGCAAAGGTAGCATAATCATTAGCCTGTTAATTCCAGGCTGGAATCAACGGTTGGACGATAGGAAAGCTGTCTTTTTTTATTGGTTTTAATTTCGTGTTAAAGTGAAGAAACTTTAATTTGTTAGTGGGACGAGAAGACCCTATAGAGCTTTAATCTTCTTGTTGATTATAACTGTTGGCTGGAAGTTTTTAGTTGGGGCAACTATTTTTAGAATTAGACATGAAATAGAAAAGTATAAGTTTATTTTCTCTTTTGGGTGACCCAAAGTTTTTTTGGAAATTAGAAAAAGTTACCTTAGGGATAACAGCGTAATTTCTTTTGAGAGTACACATTGACAAAGGAGTTTGCGACCTCGATGTTGGATTAAGTTTTCCTGGAAGTGCAGCAGTTTCCGAGGGTTGGTTTGTTCAACCATAAAAATCTTACGTGATCTGAGTTCAGTCCGTCGTGAGACAGGACAGTTTCTATCTACTGGTTTGGCCTCTTTTTTGTACGAAAGGACTCTTTGAGGGAAAGTTAGAATTTTAGTTTTCTTTCTTGAAAATTTTTGATTAAGAATAGAAATTTCTAGTAAGTATATTTTTGTATTTTTGACTTCCAATCAGAGGGGCCGCCTATTGAGGCGGACTAGAAAATTCTTGTAGTTTAATAAGAACGGAAAACTTTCTATTTTCTGGTTTCTCGTGGAGAGAATAAGGATAAATAAAAGTAGTTAAAATAATAACTTTAGATTTGCAATCTAAGATTAGGTAGAGTTCCTCTTTTATATTAGTAGACAAAGTAAAATAAGTTAGAAAAACTGTTGGGCTCATGACCCAAATACGAAAGTGAAATCCTTTCTTTTACTTTAGGAAATGTGGGTTTTAATAATATAGGGAGGAGAGATTTAGTGGAGAGAACGAGGAAATAGAAAGTGGTGAAACCACCTGACACGACCAACAACAAAAAAAAAGGGAAATGTAGTATATATAGGATGTCTTAAGGAGCGGTGGGAGATTTGGGGAAAGTGGTAGGGAGGGGCAGTCTATTGACGAGAGACCGAGAGAGTAAAGGATCATGATGGCCATTGGGCGAGTTTATGGAGCATTGTAGTCTTGTTGGGAGGACCGGAGGTCACGGAGCATAAGATCGGAGGAGACGGAGTTTACGTAGTTGACGGAGATCTAGGAGATAAATAAAAAGGGGCAGGGGAAAGAGAGAGGGAAAGAAGGGACGACCAAGGCAATAAGGCGGTAGCCGTTTGACGAGGGAGGGGAAGAAAGGGAGAGGGAAAGGGGAGAGGTGGTTTTTTATTAGCTGCTTCGAAGATTGTTATTAAAAAAGTGTGGTTGATTTTTTTTAGTTCTTTAATTATTGTCAGGAGTTTAGTAATATTTTTTAGTGGTTCGCCTTATTTTGCTTTGTTTGGAGTGTTACTCCAGGCTTTGGCTTTTTCTATGTTTCTTTGTTTTTATGGGTTTCCTTTTTTCGGATTGTTGATTGTTTTGATTTATGTCGGGGGTATGTTGATAGTGTTTTTATTTTCTACGATTCTTTGTGCTGAGCGGTTTCCTGAGATAAAGGGCTTTGAGTTATTTATTTTTTGGTTTGGTTTGTCTTTTTTGTTTTGCCCTTTAATAGGAAGTTGGGAGCCTAGGTTGCTAGGTTTTTCTTACACAGCAATTTCTAGGGAGCTGGAACTGGGGGAGATTTTTGGGTTGTTGGGGATTTTTACTTTTTTAGTTGCTTTGGTGTTATTGCTTGCGTTGATTGTGGTCTTATCTCTTGGTTTTGAGCATACAAAGTTGAGCCTTCGTAAGCTTTAAGGTGTATTTAGCTGCATGGTTTAGATGAGAAGGACGATTGTTATAATAATTATTATAAGGTAGAGAATATATTTTGATATAACTCCTGTTATTGTCTTTTGTATAATTTTGGTGTTAGTAAGGATAAGTTTGGTTATTCCCTTTGCGCCTATCTTTGTGGTTCATCCTTGGTCTAAGGTTCGGAGGACTCCATTTAATCTATTTTTGAAAAAGAGGAAGAATCTATTTTGGTGAGTTATTTGGACAAAGAACCATTTCTGTGCTAGGAAGGTTCTTCTTTTGGGAAGAATTGGTAAGGATTTAAAGGAGTTTTTGTTTAGGATTAGGATTCTTGTGTAGACTAAAAATAACAGTGGCAGAGACTTTAACATTATGGGGATTACTATAGGAGATGTTTTAAAAAAATAAAGGGAGCCGATTCATCCGGATGAAAAAATGCCTATTATTAGTCGAAAAAAGGGGTTGTATAAGTTGGAGTTTTCTTCGTTTTTTGGGGAAATAGGGGGAGTTTTTATATTTACTAGAGAGATGTAGTATATTACTCGGAAACTATATATGATAGTCATTAAGGTTGCTATGAGGGACAGGAGAACCCTTATCCTTTTTGTTATTTTTGTTTGGCATGTTTCTAGTATAAGATCCTTTGAGTAGAACCCTCTTAGGAAGGGGGTTCCGCACAAGGCTAGGTTTCTAATTATTATACAGCTTGTTGTAAAGGGTAGGGTTGATGAGCTTTTTCCCATCTTTCGTAGGTCTTGTTCTTTTTTTAGTCTATGGATAATTCTTCCTGAGCAGAGAAACAATAGAGCCTTGAAAAAGGCGTGGGTGCAAATGTGGAAAAAAGCGATCATTGGGATTTTTAACCCTATTGCTACTACCATTAATCCTAGTTGTCTTGTGGTAGAATATGCTACCACCTTCTTTATGTCGAATTGTAGGAGGGCGCTACTTGCGGCGAAGAGGGCTGTCAATGAACCAAGGGTTGATATTAGTGGGAGTCTTCATTTTTTTTTTATAAGTATTTTTGAGCTTCGAAATAGTAGAAAGACTCCTGCTACTACCATTGTTGAGCTATGGAGTAGTGCTGATACCGGTGTTGGTCCTTCCATTGCTGAGGGAAGCCATGGGTGTAGGATAAATTGGGCGGACTTTCCTGCGGCTGCTATTATGATACCTAAGCAGGCTCAGTGTTTTATTTTTTTGTTTTTTTTTAGGAAGATGATTTCTTTTAGTTTTCAACTGTTAAATTTTAGTATTCTTATACTAAGAAATATGAGTATCCCTCTGTCTCCTATTCGTTTGTAAATAATGGCTTGGAGTGCTGCGCTGTTGGCTTCTGCTCGGGTATATCACCAACCAATTAAAATGAAGGATAGAATCCCAACTCCTTCTCATCCTACAAATAGTAGGAATAGGTTTTTGGCAGAGGTTAGAATTAACATGAAAAATAGGAAGAGTATAAGGGTTTTTAAAAATGATTGCTTTTTTGGGTCTTTTTCCATGTAGTAGTGTGAGAATTCTATTATTGATCATGTGACTGTTAAGGCTACGGTTGAAAAGATGATGAAGGAGGGGTCTATAATAAAGGAGAGAGAAAATTCTTTTAATTTTGATTTTAACCATTTTATTTTTAAAGTCATGTTTGGGAATCCTTTCAAGTACCAGTAGCAGGAGGATGTTAAGGAAAGAGAAGAGGAGACTCCCATTATTCCTATTGTTTTCTTTATTTTTTTCTTTTGTAATAAAGAAAACAATAGGAATACTGATATTGATAATAAGCATAGGAGTTTTTTTAACATCAAAAATACCACGGAATTAAACTGCGGGTCCTTCGACTTAGCGGGCCAAGGACAAATCTATTATTTTCGGACTAACTAAAGATTAGAAATTGCTTTGTTTCTGATTTCACAAATCAGTGTTTTTTTTAAACTAAGTTGGTCAGGTGGATATGAGGTTTGGGTTTGTTATTAGTAATATTAATGGGAGTATGTGAATTGTGATCATTAGGAGTTCTCGTTCTTTTATTTTTCATGGGGTTTTTTTTCACTTGAAGTTTTTCCCTCTGTTGATTAATTGGTATAATGTTAGTCTGAATATAGCTGTTAGGGTTATTCTTGGGGCTATTATTATTATTTTGATTATTTTTTGTTTTATTATTGTGGAGAATAGTAGTGTTTCTCCTATTGCTTTTGGTGTTGGGGGGAGTCCTAGGTTAGCGCATGCTAATATTAGTCATATTTTTGGGGTCATTCTTAAAGATCTCTTTAGTCCTCGTTTTATTTTTAGTGTCCGGGTCTTTCTTCGTTCATAGAGGATTTTCGCTGTTGCGAATAGGGCGGAGGAGACTATTCCGTGTGCTATCATCATTATAATTCCTCCTATTGTTGCTCATTTTGTTAATAATGATAGGCCGGCTATCATGAATCTCATGTGTGATACTGATGAATAGGCTATTAAAGACTTAAGGTCTGTTTGTGATAGGCATATTATTCTGGTGAGTAGGCCTCCTCAACAGCAAAATGGGATTAGGATGGGGGATAGGGTTTTTTTGAAGGTTAGTCAGAATATGGATGTTAGTCGGATGAATCCGTAGCCTCCCATCTTTAGGAGGATTGCTGCGAGTATCATTGATCCTGCTACTGGTGCTTCTACGTGGGCCTTTGGTAATCATAAGTGGAGGGTGAATATTGGGACCTTTACTAGGAAGGCTATGAGACAGAAAATTGGTAGTATTTTTTCTCTTGCTTTTTTGTCTTCTAACATTTTTAGGGGGATGCATTTGTGTTTTTTAATGTTGTAGAGGGATAGGATTCTAATAAATAGGGGTAGGGATCTTATTAGTGTGTAGGTGACAAAGTAGTACCCTGCTTCTATTCGTTCTTGTTGCATTCCTCATCGTGTTATTAGGAGGAGGGTTGGTATTAGGGTTCTTTCGAAGCCCAAAAAGAATATTATGAGGTTTTTGGTTGAAAATGTTATTGTTAGGGCTAGGAGTATAATTAGAATTAGTATTGTAAATTCTCGTGATTTTGTTTTTGGCTTTTTTTTAAGGTGGCCTATTCTAGCTAGTAGTGATACTGGTACTAATCATAATCTTAATATGATTAGTGGTCTTCTTAGTCAGTCGGTTTTTAATTTTTTGGATATTAAGTTTTTTCTTTGTTTTTTGTTTTTTATTAGTAGAATTTTTCCTGTGAGTAGAAGAATTGATCTTTGTGCTGTTATTGTTTTTCAGGTTCGTTTTTTTGGGGTTATGATTGAGGTAGTTATTATCCCTAGAATTGTTGATATGATGGTTAACATTTTTGTTTTACCTTTCTGCTCATTCTAGACCCCCTTTTGTTCATTCAAAGTAGAGCCCTAGAATTAAGGTTATTAGGAACATGGTTAGGTATATTATTCTGTTTTTTAGTTTTTTTATTAGTGTTGAGAAGGGTAGTGGGAGTAATAGTGCTATTTCTAGATCAAATAGAAGGAATAGTATGGCTATTAGGAAGAATCGGAATGAGAATGGGAGCCGCGATGATTTTATTGGGTCGAATCCGCATTCGTATGGGTGGATCTTTTCTAGTTCTTTTTTTCGGCTAGGTAGGGCTTGTCCTAAGATTCTTATGATTATGGTTAGGGAGGTGACTATTATGAAGAATGTTGCTAGTAGTGACATTTTTAGGGAGTTGACAGAATGTTTATGTAGCTAGCTTGAAACTAGTGTTATGTGGGTTTGATTCCTACACTCTCTTAGTTTCCGCCCCATCAGTAGATACAGATGAATAAGAATATTCACACTACATCTACGAAGTGTCAGTATCATATGGCGCACTCAAAGCCTACATGGTGTTTTATTGAGAAGTGGGATCGTGTTAATCGTATTAAGCATACGGAGAGGAAGGTTGTTCCTATTATTACGTGTAGGCCGTGGAATCCTGTTGCTACGAAGAATGTTCTTCCATATATTCTGTCTGCTATTGTGAAGCTTGCTTCTCAGTATTCGTATGCTTGTAGTGCTGTGAACCATATTCCTAGAAGTATAGTTGTTGTTAAGGATTTTCAAGCTTCTTTTCCTTTTCTTTTTCGTAGCCTGTGGTGGGATCAGGTTAGTGAGGCTCCGGAGGATAGGAGGATAGCTGTTTTTAGGAGGGGAACTCCTCAAGGTTTGATTGGTTTTATCCCTGTTGGTGGTCAGGTCATTCCTATTTCTGGGGTTGGAGAGAGGGCTCTGTGGAAGAATGCTCAGAAGAATGAGAAGAAGAACATTATTTCGGATAATATAAATAAAATGAATCCTATCTTAATTCCTCGTACTACGTAGGTAGTGTGCATTCCAAGGAATGTTGCTTCTCGTACTACGTCTCGTCATCATAGGATCATAATAAGGGAAAGAAGGGTTACACCGAATAGTGCTGTGTAAATTTTGTCCCCTTGGAATCATCTTACTAGTCCGGTAGTTGTTGTTAGGGCTCCTATTGCCCCTCTTAGGGGCCAAGGGCTTCGGTCTACTATGTGGAATGGGTGTTGGTGCTTGATTTTTTTCTTCATTTTTTATTTTAGTTTTTCTTTCAGGTAATTTTTTCTTAATATTAGAAATACTCCTGCTTGTATGCAGGCTACTGCTATTTCTAGTATGAACAGGAGGATTAGTAAGGTGAATGAGGCTATTCCGAGAATTTTGTTGCTTACTAGGTTTCATATTACGCACGAGCAAAGGAATATTAGGAGGTGTCCTGCTAAGAGGTTTGCTCCTAGTCGGAATCCGAGGGTTAGTGGTTGTATTAAGAGTCTTAAGGTTTCTATTATTATCATTATTGGGATAAGGAAAACTGGGGTTCCTTTTGGTACTAGGTGTCTTAGCTTTGCCTTTCATTTTTGTAGTAATCCTGTTATTTGGAAGGATAGCCATATTGGTCAGGAGAGGCTGAAGGTTATTCTTAAGTGGGAGGTTTGAGAGAAGGTGTAGGGTATTAAGCTAAGTATTTTAAAAGTTAAGCATAGGAGGAAGGTTGAGAATATTCATGGGTGTCATTTATTTTTTTGTTTTGTTGGGAGTAGTTTTTTAAATACTTTTTCTAGGAGGATTTTGGTTAGGTTTGTCCGGTTTGGTGTTCATAGGGTTTTGTTGATAAGAAGTATTCATCTTAGTGCTATAATTGTTCCTATGATTCTTAAGGGGATTGAAATTATCTTAATTGGGATGAATTGGTCAAATATTTTTTTTAGTTTCATTTCCATTTAATGAAGTTTTGGGTTTTTGATGGTTTTGTTTCTTTTTTTATTTTTTGTTGATTTTTGTATTTTTTTAAGAGTAGGAAGAATAGTTTTAGGGTTATTCATTTTGTTATTAGGAATATTAGTCAAGTGTTGAATTCTAGTTGTGGCATTTGTTGTTCTGTGGCAGTTATTCTCTGCCTTTTTAAGATTAAGAGTCTTATACTTTTAGTATATTAAGTTAACTGAACATGTTGTTAGGAGTTTGCTGTTTCTTGGCATCATTTGTAGAATGTTTTTTTGTTTACCACTTCTACTACTATTGGCATGAATCTGTGATTTGCTCCGCAAATTTCTCTGCATTGTCCGTAGAATACTCCGGGGCGGCTTATTTTTACGAACATTTGGTTTAGTCGTCCGGGCACGGCGTCCATCTTTAATCCTAAGGATGGGACACATCAGGCGTGGATAACATCGGTTGATGCGGTTATTATTCGTGTGTCTGTTTTTGTTGGGAGTACCAGTCGGTTGTCTACTTCGAGAAGCCGCGGTTTTCCTTCTTGTTGTAGGTCTTCTGTTTGTATCATGTAGGAGTCGATTTCTATTCGTTCTTTGTCTCAAATTTCGTATGTCCAGTATCATTGATGCCCTATTGTCTTTACAGTGATTTTTGGGTTTGTTCCTTCATCCATGAAGTAAAGAAGTTTTATTGATGGTATTGCTAGTGCGATTAGTATAAATCTGGGTGAGATTGTTCATCAGAGTTCTATTTGTTGCTTTTCTGTGAACTTTCAAAATGAAGGGGAGTTTAAAGTCAGGAGTCTTAGGGCGTATAGTATGAGGATTGTGATGAATACTATAAAGGTCATTGCGTAGTCGTGAAATTGGTGAAATTCTCCCATTACGAAGGAGGCGCCGTCTTGGAATCCTAGTTGGAGTGGGCTTGACATTTTTATTTCTTTAGTATTTTGGTTTTTTTTATTTTTTTGTTTTTGAAGTCTCGTGATACGAGTGTAAGTAAGGATATTCCTATTCTGGCCTCTATAGCTGATAAGGTTAAGATAAAAAGGGAGAAGGATTTTAGGATTTTAGTTTTTTTTATTAAAGAAAATAAGTAGTTGAAGAATAGGAGGTTGAGGAGGATTCTTTCTAGGCATATAATTATTGATAAGATGAACTTCTTTTTGTATACTATTCTAATGAAGGCTTTTAATATGGCGAAGGTTATAATGAAGTAAAGTATTTTCATATAGGGGGCTTAGGTTTATATTAAACTAAGATTTAATAGTTCGAAGCTATTTGTTTTCTTTAAACTACTCCCTAGGTTTATGATAGTATTCTTGGGGAGCTTTTCTTTTTACCTATTGGCATTTCTTTGAATGTGTGTTCTTGAGGGGGGAATGATGGGTAGTGTCATTCTAGGTTTGAGGTTTTTTCTTTTTTGTGGGTGTTGACTCTCTTATTGGAGAATGATAATGCTACTATGGTTAGGAATCCAATGGTGCCTATGAATGATAGAAGTGACCCTAGTGATGACACGGTTTTTCAGAATGCGAAGGCGTCTGGGTAGTCTGAGTATCGTCGTGGCATTCCTGCTAGTCCTAGGAAGTGTTGTGGGAAGAAAGTAAGGTTTACCCCTATAAACATTGTGATGAAGTGGGCTGTTGCTCTTGTTTGGTCTAGTTGTGCTCCGGTGATTAGGCTAAATCAGTGGTTGAACCCTGCGAATATTGCGAATACTGCTCCCATTGATAGGACGTAGTGGAAGTGGGCTGTTACGTAGTAGGTGTCGTGTAGGGCTATTTTTAGTGATGATTTTGATAGGACTATTCCGGTTAGTCCTCCTACTGTGAATAGGAAGATGAAGCCTAAGGCTCAAAGTAAGGATGGGTGTGTCTTTTTTATGTAGAAGGGTACTCCTTGTAGTGTTGCTAGCCATCTGAAGACCTTGACCCCTGTTGGGATGGCTATGATCATGGTTGCTGCTGTGAAGTAGGCTCGTGTGTCTACGTCTAGTCCTACTGTAAACATGTGGTGGGCTCAGACTATGAATCCTAGAATTCCTATTGCTATCATTGCATACATCATTCCTAGGTAGCCGAATGGTTGCTGCTTTCCTGTTCGTGATGTTACTATGTGGGAGATTATACCGAATCCTGGTATTATTAGTATGTATACTTCTGGGTGGCCAAAAAATCAGAACAGGTGTTGGAATAGTATTGGGTCTCCCCCTCCGGTTGGGTCAAAGAAGGTGGTGTTTATTTTTCGGTCTGTTAGTAACATTGTTATTGCTCCGGCGAGAACTGGGAGTGACAGGAGCAGTAGAATTGTGGTTATTAGTATTGATCACACGAATAAGGGTACTCGGTCCATGGTCATTCCTGGTGATCGCATTTTTATTATTGTTGTTATGAATTTGATTGAGGCCATTATTGATGAGGCTCCGGCTAAGTGGAGGGAGAATATTGCTAGGTCTACGCATCCTCCTGCATGTGCTGTTGGTCCGGAGAGGGGGGGGTACACGGTTCATCCTGTTCCTACTCCTCTTTCTTTTGCTGCTGATGTTACGAGTAGTAGAAATGAAGGAGGTATGAGTCAGAATCTCATTTTTTTCATTCGAGGGAAGGCCATGTCTGGGGCTCCTATCATTAGTGGGACTAGTCATTTTCCAAATCCTCCTATCATTATAGGCATCACCATAAAAAAGATCATGACGAATGCGTGGGCTGTGACCATGACTTTGTAGACTTGGTCGTCTTGTATTAGGGAGCCTGGTTGGGATAATTCTACTCGAATTATTTTTCTCATTGCGGTTCCTACTGTTCCTGCTCATGCTCCAAATATAAGGTATAAGGTTCCTATGTCCTTGTGGTTGGTTGAGAATAGTCAACGTTGTAAATATTTTGTTGTTGGGTTCAT